TACAAACAAAATGAATTGCTTTCTAGATGATCCTTCTAGAAGAAGGTGATTCTAACAATCTTTCTAGTTACTTCGTTCTCTATTTCTATTTGAGAGGATCCTAAGGAAAAGGATTTTGTTTCCACCGAGCTAAAACAATATGGCGATGTCTCTAGTAAACCAAAGACATCGTTGAATAGCTATTTTGCTTCAATTTCTTTCTTTAGACACCAAAAAAAAATGGAAGATTTAGTTACGATTGGAAATTGACTTTTTATCTTCAGCCATGGATCCTTTACTCATACTTATTCAATTGGAAGTCTTGATCCAATTCAAAAATTATGTTTCGCAATTTCATAATCCAACTTTTCAATTTATAAGTGACTCATGGATACAAATCACGAGAATGTGTATTTTTTTCTCGACTTTATCATTGAGAGGTAAAGGATTAAATCCTTTTAAGAAATAAAGTTTTTGATCGGAATATGAATAAAACCGAAAGACCCTTTAACTATTAAAGGGCTAATAGAACGAATCACACTTTTACCACTAAACTATACCCGCTACAATATGATTATTGTATACAAATGGAGCTTTTGTCGAACAAGATAATTGAGCATGATCAAGATAGGATCATCAAAGAATCATCAAACTTGGAGTGTTGAACTTTTTCGTGGGTAGATAAAAATTTAATGAGATTCGGAAAAGAGGCTTCATTTAATTGAAATTAAATAACTAATAATTGAAATTAACTAACTAAAGTTTTCTTTTTTGCTGAAAGAAGATAGATACGGATCGAAAAAAACACTACAATCATAACAGAAAAATGCATTGTCCAGAATCTATAGTTTCTTTTTTAGTTCGGAAAATGAAATAAAATATAACAAGAAAAAAATGGAAACAGTTTTTATTCTTTTTGTTGTTGCTTGAATATAAAATATTCAATTGAATATAATAATATAATAAAAAAAAATGTTTGTGTTTTCAAATCAGATATCAGATAAATCATTATTTATCTATAATTCGTTAGAACAAAAAAAAGGCCCGGCTAGGTACTGACCAGGCCAGGCCATCAGAATAACAAGGGCCTTTCGAACAAAATCAACACAAGGAGGTCTTCCTTATTTTTCTTTAGTTCGATTAGTGGCGGGCTCGAGCCCCTCTTTTAGTTTAGAATAGAGAAAAAAGAGAGAGAAAGACTCCTTACATTATGTGTAATGTAGTAATTATCTTTTGCAATTGGGAGAGATGGCTGAGTGGACTAAAGCGTCGGATTGCTAATCCGTTGTACGAGTTATTTGTACCGAGGGTTCGAATCCCTCTCTTTCCGTTTCCGTTAATGACTTGCTTTATTTTATTTTTCAATTTTGAAAATCTTAGTTAAGCGTGTGGAATAGATAAAATCCTAAGAAAATTGGAAAATTTCCCAAGGAAAACCCTTTGGATTTTATTCTTCACGTCCAGGATTACGCCCCGGATCATTAGATAGGAATCCAAAGATAAAGAGAGAAACAAAAAATATCACTACGGTATAAACGAAGAGTTTCAGAGTAAGCATTACACAATCTCCAAGATGATTTTTTGGAAAAAAAAAAGAGAATAGATCTTCCATTTTTCTACCACATATCCTATTTTGACACCACGAAATCAGGTTTTTTTTCATGAATTGTCACAAATTCATTTGTTTTTCATTATCAAAAACTTCTTTCATATCCAAATTCGATATTGTGGGAGACCCTAATGGGGTTAGGGTCTTTCACTGGAAAGGGGGTCAAAAATGAGGAAATGGGGGTAAGCCGGATTTATGGCGACTATCCAAGAATTTCAGTGTGCTAATCTAGGATTCATACTCTAAAACTTATCTGATTTTCTCAATTGTTAGAATTTTTCTCGAAGAAATCATGCATTTTCTAAGATATTATTATTAAGGATCTCATCGAAAACTTACAGCAGCTTGCCAAACAAAAGCTAAGAGAAAAAAAAGCACAGGTATGACTGGCATAACATCTACGATTGGATTCAAAAAAGCATACGCTTCAGGCAATTTGCCGAAGAAAAAACTACTCGAATAAAGGGCAGAATTAATACAGATCAAACTAACGATATTAAGCATAACAGACATTTTGTTCTTGGAGATAATTGCATTTTGATTGAGTTTTTGATATAAGGAACAAGGAAGAAAGTAAGTAAGGTAGACAAAAAATCCTTCTTTTTCTTTGAACCCACCCAATCAAAAATCCTCCAATTCTCAAAGGAGAATAGAAGAAATCATACTTTCATACAATATCTTAATTGAATTCTATGTAATGATCAATAAATTAAGTTGAATTCTATATCTATATGTATCAAAATCCTAGTACCAATCTATTCTATAGATATATAGATATTTGGACTGGAGTTGACAAACAACCAATACCAATATTATTGTTTCTTAGTGTAGATTAGAAATTGAAATGGGGCGTGGCCAAGTGGTAAGGCAACGGGTTTTGGTCCCGCCATTCGGAGGTTCGAATCCTTCCGTCCCAGTACATATCCATTTTTTTATGCTCCATTATGACTATAGAAAGAAGTAGGTCAGTGGATAGGAGTAAATCCGTATTCATTTTAATATCTGTGTCTGTTCGAATCTCATTAACAAATGATCAAGTTACATATCATATAGAAATATGTTATGGAGCCGATATATTTTCTTTGAATCTCATTTTATTTAGGTATTTCGTGTTTGGTTCTAACTAAAAATTGGAAATCTACAGAACAATTGAGGCAGGGATGATTTCCCCTATCACCCTTTTATTCACTTTATGATAAGAGTCGATTATTGTGAAATATTATTTAATCCCATGTTAAACAAAATCTATAAATATATATCATCTAAAATATATAAAATGAGGAAATATTTCGCTTATATGGTATGTATCGTTCTATTTCAATGACAATAATTTTTCGGTTTTTGTGAAAAAGATTTTTGATACCTTAAATTAGTTAAATTCTATATTATAGAATATCTATAACAGTGACAACTCTTCAGTCTATCTAATAGATACGAAAAACCCTCCTTATTTTTTTGATTTTCGTAATCAGACGAAAAGAATAAAGATTCAAATCTTAACTTAGATCATTTTTTTATCCATCTCATGAAAAAAAATTGGATTTCGTTTTTCTTTTCTTTTATCTATTTAAAAGTGATGAGTCAATTCAAAAAGAAAGACTTATCTTCCTATGAAGATCAAACGTCATGCTTATTGTCCAATTTTCTTCAAATTAAATAATGATGTCTAAATAGGAAACTTTTTCCATTTCAATTAGAACTATTTTTATTAAATATTTTTAATGATTGCTTGTAAGTGGAATCTTTATTTGGTACTCAAAAAGTAGGAAATCGTTTAATCTATCCTGTTGAGTCACTTGAAGATGCAGATTAAAAAAGTTATTCGTTTATATATTTCGATTTCTTGCTATTATCTATATATTATTTATGTATGTGAAAGATGCTGTCTTGCTAAGACTTTTTCAGAAAAATCGTTTCATATCATATTATCATATATAGAAGAAAAAGCCTAGATTACGATGTCTATGTACAACTAAACCAATGACTATTCATGATTCCATAATTGAATCAATTCCATACCGGTTCCAAATTAGAGGAATATTATGTTAAAACTTCGTTTGAAACGATGTGGTAGAAAGCAACGTGCGACTTGAAGGACACGATCCGTTGTGGATTTTTCCATCCACCATTTTCGATTTATCTAAGGATGAGAGTGCTCTTGGCTCGACATTGTTTGTTCTGTTACACTCGATTTTTTGTTGGGTTGTAAATAGTCCACGATGAAGCTCGAGTAGAAAGGATTAATTCATTTCTCGGGGGCAAGGATCTAGGGTTAATGCCAATTAATCGGAACAACTTCGTAAACGTATCTTCCATATATAGAAATCGAAAGGATCCAATTCGAGCAAGTTTCCAATTCAAAAGCAAGACTTGTTAGAATTTAGTAAACTTTTTCGATTCAAAGTGTATCACACGTGAATCAACTGTCCGTAGGATTCTTTGATAGAAAGAAATCAAAAAAGGGGTATGTTGCTGCCACTTTGAAAGGATTAAGAAGCACCGAAGTAATGTCTAAACCCAATGATTTAAAATAAGGATAAAGGATCTAAGAACAAGGAAAGACCTTTTTAATTGTCTCGATAGTCTCACTAATTGGATCAGACTAAAGAATCCAAATAGAATTTGAAACGAGACAAAAGACAAACAAAACAAAAGGGGTTAAAGACCACTCAATAAATGAAAGTGACTAAAGATTTTTCCTTTGAGCTATTTGAGAGTTATCCAACTTGAGTTATGAGTACGAATGGTTTCTTTTTCATTTTCAGGAAGGAAAAAAGATTGAAATCAGAGTCTAATTGATTTTCTAGGCCCATTTGTCATTTAATTTATTAGAATTGCATACATAGACAAAACTTCGAAGCAAATCATTTTTCTCGAGCCGTACGAGGAGAAAACTTCCTATACGGTTCTAGGGGGGGTGTTGGTCATCTACATCTATCCCAATGAGCCGTCTATCGAATCGTTGCAATTGATGTTCGATCCCGAAGAGAAGGAAAAGATCTTAGAAAAGTGGGGTTTTATGATCCAATGAAGAATCAAACTTATTTAAACGTTCCTCTTATTCTATATTTCCTTGAAAAAGGTGCTCAACCCACAGGAACTGTTCAGAATCTTTTAAAGAAAGCGGAAGTTTTTAAGTAACTTCCGTCTAATCAAACGAAATTCAATTAAAGAAAGACTAAGGGGGGGTAGCAACTTGTATATAACTTTGTATAATTTTGCTCGACTTGTTTTTTGATTTCCCCCCCTACTGCTGTAATTGTTTCCGTTGAATCCGATATCTAGAACGACAAAACCTTAGTTTATTGATTTTCTAAATAGCAAATTCGGACATTTCCTCCAATTGTGTGGTTTTCATTGGAACTCGACTAACCAACAAGGAATCCACTTTGCTTATTCCACTTAGATTTAT